ATGTATGTCGACCCATATCAATTAATTTGTAGAATGTATACTCATAAAAATTACTCATGTGCCAGGAACCAGATTTGAACTGGTGACACGAGGATTTTCAGTCCTCTGCTCTACCAGCTGAGCTATCCCGACCAGTCACGACACATCGCATCATCCTCATTTTATTTTAATATAGGACTTGGGTCTATGTCAATTAGAAAAACGAAAAAAGTATTACAAAGTATTATACAGGCCCTGTATAGAATTTCTTGGATCTTCAAAAAAAAATTCTAAGTTTCAGTACAAGTAATGGTATATATTGTTAATTATTCAAATTAAATTTTAAATGGGGATTCCTTGCTCAAAGATGTTCGTTTGTACGTGTATCATATATATAACACACGAGGCTTGTGATAAGAAAAAAATTTCCGCTCAGATCCGTTTGTGAAAGAGTAGAATGAATGAGAAACATAACGAATTTTGAATCGCTAACAAAATGATAAAAGATAAATAATTAGGGAGTCAACCGTTTCGTTTTGGGGATAGAGGGACTTGAACCCTCACGATTTCTAAAGTCGACGGATTTTCCTCTTACTATAAATTTCATTGTTGTCGATATTGACATGTATAATGGGACTCTATCTTTATTCTCGTCCGATTAATCAATTCTTAAAAAGATCTATCAGACTATGATGGAGTGAATGATTTGATCAATGAATATTCGATTCTTTTTTCAATTTTTAATTGATTCACAACAATTCTTTCGTTTTTCATATAAATATAAAAAAATACAGATTCGAGCCGTCATTAATCATTTGGAGATACTATTGCAGTACTATACGTATGCATATAGGTTTATCCTTCATCCTTTCGGAAGTTTCGATGTAAGGATTCCTTTACTAACACAATGCAGCCAACTCCATTTGTTAGAACAGCTTCCATTGAGTCTCTGCACCTATCCTTTTTTATTCTCGGTTTATGAAACCCTTGTTTGTTTTAATAAAACAGGATTTGGCTCAGGATCGCCCATTTTTAATTCCAGGGTTTCTCTGAATTTGAAAGTTCTCACTTGGTAGGTTTCCATACCAAGGCTCAATCCAATTAAGTCCGTAGCGTCTACCAATTTCGCCATATCCCCTTTTTTGTTTTGTGATGTGATTAGGATCACATTATGATGCCGTCACCCTTTTTTCTTTCATTTATATTATGCTGGAACCGTTGAATTCATTAGATACCGGTTCCTATATTGAAAAGTGTTTTCTACTATTTGATTTCTTGTCTATTTTCTTTGATCTCTATCGGAGACCAGTATTTGGTCCAATCAGAAATGATTCTATCATTTCTATATCACATTTCTATATCAGAAATTCAATATAGATATATACCGCATAACATATATATTATACTATATATATAATATTTATTATACTTAGATATGCCCCTATTTCTATCCGTGCAATTTTGAATACTTGAACGGTCGATTCTTTTTTTTTTTTTCATATTAGCTTTCGCCTTTTCGAATGAAACCAGAGGAGTGTTTCATTATGATCTGAATTACACTTTTATCTTTCATTTTATTCTTATCCTTTTCTTAGGGCAGACCCTCTAATAACATAACAAAAAAAGGAAAATTTGAGTATTATTAATTTAAAATTTAATTACTAGCCATAACTAATAAAATGGCTATAAACAATCATTCCGTTAATTTATAATTAGAAGATAATTCTAAATAAAATATATAAAAAAATTAAAATATATTTCATATATAATATATATGAAATATAATAAAATATCAAAAAAACATAGTACTATAGAATAGTAAAAAAAAATCTTACTATTTAATTAAGCTAATTAAGATATTAATTATCGATAAACATATATTTGAGAAATAGATCGAAATTTAATATTCAAATATCCAATATTTTTGGAAATATTCTTTATATATATATATTATATATTTATTTTTATATAAATAATATTTCTTATGAAATAGCTAAGAATGAACAATTAATATCTCAGTAGTTTACTAAATTAGTATATGTGTACAATTTATGTTATGCGAGCCCGCTTAGCTCAGAGGTTAGAGCATCGCATTTGTAATGCGATGGTCATCGGTTCGATTCCGATAGCCGGCTTTTCTCCATTTGTTTGATTTTTTACATAATTTAATTGATAATGTGAAATCAAAGTGAAAAACTTCTTTCCCTTTTCCCAAGGGTCACTGATCTATTTCTATTATTTCGTAGGAACTTCCAATTATGAATAAAAATTGGATTGGAGGAGTTCGGTCTCTGTAGAACAAATCAATTAAGATAAGAAAAGAACCCTAAATTTTTATTATTTTAAATTCTTTTTATTTATATAATTATATAATACAATTATTTATATACAATAAGGTACGGATATTGATACAATTCCTCTAATTATTTATTCTTTGTAATACTTCAGTAAATTTCGCTTAATTTATCATATTTTAGTTTAGTTTTAATTTTGTTTTATGAAATTTCATAAAAAATAAGGAGTCTTTATGTCGCGTTACAGAGGACCTCGTTTCAAAAAAATCCGTCGTCTGGGGGCTTTACCAGGGCTAACTAGTAAAAAGCCTAGAGCCGGAAGCGATCTTAGAAACCAATCGCGCCCCGGCAAAAAATCTCAATATCGTATTCGTTTAGAAGAAAAACAAAAATTGCGCTTTCATTATGGTCTTACAGAACAACAATTACTTAAATACGTTCGGATCGCCGGAAAAGCCAAAGGGTCAACAGGTCAGGTTTTACTACAATTACTTGAAATGCGTTTAGATAACATCCTTTTTCGATTAGGTATGGCTTCGACTATTCCTCAAGCCCGCCAATTAGTTAACCACAGACATATTTTAGTTAATGGTCGTATAGTAGATATACCAAGTTATCGCTGCAAAACCCGAGATATTATTACAGTGAGGGATGAGCAAAAATCCAGGGCTCTGATTCAAAATTATCTTGATTCACCCCCCCGTGAGGAATTACCAAAACATTTGACTCTTCACCCATTCCAATATGAAGGATTAGTCAATCAAATAATAGATAGTAAATGGGTCGGTTTGAAAATAAACGAATTGCTAGTTGTAGAATATTACTCTCGTCAGACTTAACCATAACTAAAATAACAAGGGTTCGGGCAATTTTGCCCCCTTCATTTTGGCTTAAGTAAAGGGACCGGGGGTAAGTAAGGTAAGGGGTTTCATCTGGGGATTTTTCTCTTATTCATGTATCATATATCGGTAGGGTATTTTCATTCCTTGTCGATTTTGTCCAGTATTTTTCGTACCACAGAAATTCGGGGTAGGAATAGATAATCTATATCAAAGAAAGGTCTAACTGTTGGAGTATCCATTCTTATTTGATGCATTGCAGTCAGTAACATTGGTGAATTAGTTGACGAGTACGGAAAGAGAGGGATTCGAACCCTCGGTAAACAAAAGTCTACATAGCAGTTCCAATGCTACGCCTTGAACCACTCGGCCATCTCTCCTACATAATGATTATGGCCCAAAAACCGAGTGAATAGTGAGTCATTCATATTATTTTGGATAGGTATTATGTACATTCAATTTTAACTCTAAAAATAGAAAACTTTTCATCAAAGAAAAATCCTTCCTCCGAGGCTGGGTATAAAGATAAATCCTTTTTGGGAAAAATTGTAAAATAAGGATATATATCTATTCATGTTTGCGAAGATGGTGTTTCCGCCCTTTCTAATATTTATACCGGATTAAATCACTCAATTGAAACGAATCCAATGATCGATATATTTTTTTTAGACTGTGTTTAATGGATACCTTTAAATCATGATTCTATTTAGTTTACACTATTATTCAATTTTCATAAAAATTATAAAATTTCTTTCCAGTTTTAGATTTTTCAACAACAACTCTTTACTCCAACTTCTTAACCCATAAATTTATTCCAAATTCATGAACCGCCCCCGGATTTTTTTTATTGATTCCTGTCAAAAAGAAACAATTTGAGTAAAAGGTCTTCCTTTTTAATGAATCCGTTTTTATGTTATTTCGTACTGCACAATTCCTTTGTTTGTGGGATCGTTTTCTCACGAAAGGGAATTAAAATAAATTATAGAATGGATTAATACACCTATGTCTAGATCTGGGATAAATGGAAATTTTATTGATAAAACCTTTTCAATTGTAGCCAATATCTTATTACGAATAATTCCGACAACTTCGGGAGAAAAAGAGGCATTCACCTATTACAGAGATGGTGCGATTTGATTTTTTTTTCTTTTTTTTTATTTTTACCGCTCTCAGTCTTAAGAGAAAGACAACATTATTCGGGATAGGAAGAAAAAAATTATGGAAATAAATCTACGCTTGTTGAAGGTGAAGTTTGTAAATAAAACAACGCCTTCTGTCGTGTATCCCCGATTAATGCAGCCTCAGATGCTTCAATTGTCGATTCTAGAGTATTGAGCGAAAGGTTACACCTATGGGTTAGGTCAACCCTACTCCACTAGTACCAATAGGGGGCATAGGGGAAGAAGCACTACTCCTAGGAATCAACACACGAAAACTTTGTTATAAATTATACCTTTTCCTTATCAGGATCGGGACTAACAATGGTTGGGACAACAAACATCCATCTCGTTCGTATTTTGGATACCCGTATAACCATCGAAGACTGTTGAAGTGACTAATTCCTGCAAATTTAAGGGCGTTGAAGACAAAGAAATTGTTGGAGTAACTTTTTTTTATCTAATACCAACATGCTTGATGTTAAGGAAAGATCTTCTACAAGAAGGTTGGCTAGAGATTTCTTGTAAAAACACCAGCCCCGCTTAGTTTATAATGAGAATATTTCAGTCTTTTTGATTCCATGTATTATTATCATTATGCACATAAAGGAGGAGCCGTATGAGATGAAAATCTCATGTACGGTTCTGAAACGGAGATTCTTTGAATCGAATGGCGACCGTAACGGATGTCGGCTCAATCCGAAGGAAATTATGCGGAAGCTTTACAGAAT